CTAACTTCAGAAAAAAACATTAGTTCGAACAAAAAAAGTAATGATGCTAACAGATTAGAATCCTATATATATATTTTTCAGGTGTTAAAAAGAAGAAAGATTAGATTAATCCGTAAATCACATTTTTTTATACAATTTTTCTTTCAAAGGATATACTTCTTAGGTATGATTAATATTCTTCGGATCGACACACAAGTTTTTCTTGAATCAACAACAAAAAAAGTTCAAAAATACATTTACACTATTTATATTAAAGCAAATCCCGCAAGAATTGAGAAAAAAAAAAACACAAAAATTCACTTTATAAAGTCACTTTCTAATATTAGTAAAAAATATTCAAAGAACTTACCTTCTTTGTCACAAGCATATGTATTTTACAAATTATCAAAAACCCACGTTATTAACTTAAGATCTGTTCTTCAATATCACGGAACACCCGTTTTAAAGAAAAACGAACTAACGGGATATTTTAGAACACAAGGAATATTTAGTTCCGAATTAAAAAATAAAAAACTTCGTAATTCTAGACTGAATCAATGGAAAAATTGGTTAAGGGTTCATTATCAATATAATTTATCTAAAATTCAATGGTCTAAATTAGTAGCCCAAAAATGGCAAAATAGAGTTAATAAAGCCCCCCAAAAAGATTTAAACAAATGGTATTCATATGAATATGAAAAAGAAACTTATTCTCTATTACCAAATAAAAAAGAAAATTTTAAAAGACACTCTGAATATGACCTCTTCTCATCTAAATCTATTAATTATGAAGCTAAGAGGAACTCCTACAGTTATGTATCATCATTACACGTAAACAATACCGAAAAGATTTTTTATAATTACAACATAGATAAACAAAAATTATTCGATGGGTTGGCAATTATACTTATCAAGAATTATCTAGGAAAAGATGCTATTATGGCTAAAAATCCGGATAGAAAATATGCGGATTGGAAAATTATCCATTTTAGTGTTAGAAAGAAGCTCACTAGTGAGGCTTGGATCCATAGCACCAGTAATAAACAGACTAGTCACGATCAAAAAGTTGATAAAATGTATAAGAAATATCCTTTTTATCTCACAATTCATGAAGACATCAACCCCTTCAATAAAAAACAATTTGGTTGGATGGGAATGAATGAAGAAATACAAAGCAAGGCCATATCCGATTTTGAACTTTGGTTCTTCCCAGAAGTTATGTTACTTTATAATTCATATAAAATAAAACCCTGGGTCATACCCATAAAATTACTTTTTTTTTTTTTTCAGGGAAATGCACCGATTAGTACAAATAAAAACATCAATGAAAAAAAATATATTGAAGAAGATTATGCGGGATCAGTCATAAAAAACCATACAAATAAAAAGCAAAACACAAGCGCTACAGAAACAGAATTAGATTTTTTCCTACAAAATAATTTGCTTATTCAATTTAGAAATGATTCTTTTTTTAATCAACAACTAATCAATAATATCAAGGTATATTGTCTCCTGCTTAGACTGAGAAGCCCGCGAAAAGTTTTTATATCCTCTCTGCAACGAGGCGAAATGATTTTCAATATAATGCTGAGTCACAAGGATGTCCATATTCCCGAATTGGTGAAAGGAGGGGGGGTTAGCATCGAACCGGTTCGTCTGTCTGTCAAAACGAATGGACAATTTATTAGATATCAAAGCATAAGTATTTCATTGGTTCATAAGAATAAAGATCGCATTAATCAAATATATGGTGATAAAAATAATTTTTTTAAATCCCTTACAAGACATCAAAAAATAACTGGAAATAGAGATAAAAACGATTATGCTTTGCTCGTTCCCGAAAATATTTTATCACCTAGACGTCGGAGAGAATTGAGAATTGTAATTTCATTCAATTCAAGAAAAGGGAAGGGTGCGGGTCTAAATCCCATACTTTGGGATGGAACGAACGTAAAAAACTGTGTTAAATTTTTGGATACAAGCCCAAGTCTTGATATAGATAAAAATAAATTTAAAAAATTAAAGTTCTTTCTGTGGCCCACTTATCGATTAGAAGATTTAGCTTGTATGAATCGCTATTGGTTTGATACCACTAATAGCAGTAGTTTCGGTGTGTTAAGGCTACATATGTATCCACAATATCAATATCCACAATTTAAAAATATACGACGATAAATTTTGGCTAGATATCAGATATCAGGTAACATATCTAATATTTCAAAGCAAACTAATACATACATGTAGTCTCTTACATTCCATGATAATTCGATCTATAAATAAAAAAATCAACGGAATTTTTTTTTGATAAAATTAAGAGTAGATAACTTAATTTAGTATACCCGATTCAAATGGTTAGCATTATTCTTTTTTATTATTTCTGATCAGTAAAATTAACAATAAAAAAAATATCTTTAAACAATAAAAGGGGGAGCAATTTACGTTTTATGGTAAAAAATTCATTCATTTCAGTTTTTTTCCAAGAAAAAAAAGAAGAAAACCCGGGGTCTGTTGAATTTCAAGTATTAAGTTTCACTAATAAGATACGACGACTTACTTCACATTTGGAATTGCACAGAAAAGACTATTTATCTCAGAGAGGTTTACGTAAAATTCTGGGAAAACGTCAACGATTACTAGCTTATTTGTCAAAGAAAAATCGAGTACGTTATAAAGAATTAATTGGTCGGTTGGAAATTCGTGAGCCAAAAACTCACTAATTTTAATTTTAAAGAACTTTAATTATTTGATGTTCGATCTTGAATTTTTATTATTTTCGGCAATTCATGGAAGAATCAATCGGGGAAAAACCTATGAATGTACCAGCTACAAAAAAAGACCTCATGATAGTAAATATGGGTCCTCAGCACCCATCAATGCATGGTGTTCTTCGACTCATCATTACTCTAGATGGTGAAGATGTTATTGACTGTGAACCAATATTGGGTTATTTACACAGAGGAATGGAAAAAATAGCAGAAAACCGAACAATTATACAATATTTGCCTTATGTAACAAGGTGGGATTATTTAGCTACTATGTTCACAGAAGCGATAACCGTAAATGCACCAGAGCAGTTAGGAAATATTCAAGTACCGAAAAGAGCCAGCTATATCAGAGTAATTATGTTGGAGTTGAGTCGTATAGCTTCTCATTTGTTATGGCTCGGACCTTTTATGGCCGATATTGGGGCACAAACCCCTTTCTTCTATATTTTCAAAGAAAGAGAATTAGTATATGATCTATTCGAAGCTGCCACTGGTATGAGAATGATGCATAATTATTTTCGTATCGGAGGAGTCGCTGTTGATCTACCCCATGGCTGGATAGATAAATGTTTAGATTTCTGTGATTATTTTTTAACAGGGGTTGCTGAATATCAAAACCTTATTACACGAAATCCAATTTTTTTAGACCGAGTTGAGGGAGTAGGGATTATTAGCGAAGAGGAAGCAATAAATTGGGGTTTATCAGGACCAATGCTACGAGCTTCCGGAATAAAGTGGGATCTTCGTAAAGTTGATCATTATGAGTGTTATGACGAATTTAATTGGGAAATCAAATGGCAAAAAGAAGGGGATTCGTTAGCTCGTTATTTAGTACGAATCGGCGAAATGACGGAATCTATAAAAATTATTCAACAGGCTCTGGAAGGAATTCCAGGAGGGCCCTATGAGAATTTAGAAAACCGATGCTTTGATATAGTAAGGGATCCAAAATGGAATGATTTTGAATATCGATTCATTAGTAAAAAGCCTTCGCCCACTTTTGAATTGTCGAAACAAGAACTTTATGCGAGAATCGAAGCACCAAAGGGAGAGTTGGGCATTTTTTTGATAGGAGATCAAAGTGTTTTTCCTTGGCGATGGAAAATACGACCGCCAGGTTTTATCAATTTGCAAATTCTTCCTCAGTTAGTTAAAAGAATGAAATTGGCTGATATTATGACGATACTAGGTAGTATAGATATCATTATGGGAGAAGTTGACCGTTGAAATGATAATTGATAGAACAGAAATACAAGATATCAATTCTTTTTACAGATTGGAGTCTTTAAAGGAGATCTATGGGATCATATGGATGTTTATACCTATTTTGACTCTTGTATTGGGAATAACAATAGGTGTACTAGTAATTGTGTGGTTAGAAAGAGAACTATCCGCAGGGATACAACAACGTATTGGACCTGAATATGCCGGCCCTTTAGGAATTCTCCAAGCTATAGCAGATGGGACAAAACTACTTGTTAAAGAAAATATTATTCCATCTAGAGGAGATAGTGGTTTATTCAGTATCGGACCATCGGTAGCGGTCATATCAATTTTACTAAGTTATTCAGTAATTCCTTTTGGTTATCATCTTATCCTAGCTGATATAAATATCGGGGTTTTTTTATGGATCGCTATTTCAAGTATTGCTCCTATTGGACTTCTTATATCAGGATATGGATCAAATAATAAATATTCCTTTTTAGGTGGTTTACGAGCAGCTGCTCAATCCATTAGTTATGAAATACCATTAACTCTATGCGTGTTATCAATATCTCTACGTGTGATTCGTTGAGACATAAACTTTTGACTATTTCCGTTCTTTCGCGGAAAGCGTTGAATAGATAGTCTCCGTTTTTTGTTCATCGTTAGTGTTGATGAACTAAATCAGATAGTTCTATGAGTGAAAAAAAACAGCTTATAAGTTTGCAGTAAGAAGTCGAGTCTCATTTCCTATGTACCAGGATTAAGCAAAAGTAAATATAAGCAGTAGAGACTGTTTACCCCAAGATTGGTTGGTTGGGCATCATGGCTTGAAGCGGGTTCACAAGATCAACTGTATGGGGTTTTCATTAGCGTTTGGCTATATTACCCGACTACCATAACAGGCGATTGGGCAAAAATGAGTGGATGGTTAGAAACACCAAATTACACAAGGGATTAGTAATAGAGATTATGTAAATTATACAAAGGGCCGTTTCCGCATAAAAGGAAGACCAATTGGGGCTTTACGTTAGTAGAAATGATCAGGTAGTACTCCCCATGATTCCGATCCAGAGTATGCTCCTATCCACCGATTAAAGAAATTACTATCAAGAACGAAATAATCCTTTACTTTTTTTGAATCCACTTTTTAGAAACAAGAATAGGAACGAAAAAGTAGAAAGACTGCAATTACAAAAAAAAATGAATAAAAAAAGAGAGAGAAAGATCTTTATTCTTTAATTTATATAGAAAGCAAATTCTTGGCATTATTTATGAACTAATGTAATATCTAATTCTTTTTCGTAATTGAAAAAGCTGGGTTCAAATATCTATGAATATTTATAGAAGGAGTATTTTATTGAAGGTTTAAGTTATTACTCAAAAAAACATTCTAAATTATTAAAGGATGAGATCAATTCAGAAGTACTTTTTTTGTTTTATTATAGCAGACAGAATTACATTGGTCTAATTCGGGACCTATCAATAGATTTTTACTCGATCTAGAACATATCGCCATAAAGAATGCCGATCCGGTCCTTAGATTTATTTGTGGTCCTGGAGGAGCCGTATGAGGTGAAAATCTCATGTACGGTTCTGTAATAGCGATGGGAACAGTGATGTTATCACCGACTATAATTATCTAACAGTTCAAGTACAGTTGATATAGTTGAGGCACAGGCAAAATATGGGTTTTGGGGATGGAATTTGTGGCGTCAACCTATCGGGTTTATCGTTTTTATAATTTCCTCCCTAGCAGAATGTGAGAGATTACCCTTTGACTTACCAGAAGCAGAGGAAGAATTAGTAGCGGGTTATCAAACTGAATATTCTGGTATCAAATTTGGTTTATTTTATGTTGCTTCTTATCTAAATCTACTAGTTTCTTCATTGTTTGTAACAGTTCTTTACTTGGGTGGGTGGAATCTCTCTATTCCGTACATGTTTATTCCTGAACTATTTGAAATAAATAAAGTAGGTGGCGTCTTTGGAACCACAATTTTTCTCTTTATTACATTAGCTAAAACATATTTGTTCTTGTTTATTCCTATCACAACAAGATGGACTTTACCTAGGTTAAGAATGGACCAATTACTAAACCTTGGATGGAAATTTCTTTTACCTATTTCTCTAGGTAATCTATTATTAACAACTTCTTCCCAACTCCTTGCACTGTAAATACACTATCACGACCTGTCCCAAACAAGAGAAAAAAAAATTCGATATATTCACGATATGTTCCCCATGGTAACCGGGTTCATGAATTATGGTCAACAAACAGTCCGAGCTGCAAGGTACATTGGTCAAAGTTTTATGATTACCTTATCGCACGCAAATCGTTTACCTGTAACTATTCAATATCCTTATGAAAAATTAATCACATCGGAACGTTTCCGCGGTCGAATCCACTTTGAATTTGATAAATGCATTGCTTGTGAAGTATGTGTTCGTGTATGTCCTATAGATTTACCTGTTGTGGATTGGAAATTGGAAACGAATATTAGAAAGAAACGATTGCTTAATTACAGTATTGATTTCGGAATCTGTATTTTTTGTGGTAATTGCGTTGAGTATTGTCCAACAAATTGTTTATCAATGACTGAAGAATATGAACTTTCTACTTATGATCGTCACGAATTGAATTATAATCAAATAGCTTTGGGTCGTTTACCAATGCCAGTAATTGACGATTACACAATTAGAACAATTTTGAATTCGCCTCAAAGAAAAAATACGTCAACCCCATGATTAAAAAATTTTAGTTTTATTTTTCCTTGGTCAATAACTACAATAGAAATCCCAATAATTAGTTGATGAGAATCGAGGCGTCATTTGGAGTTAAAATCGAGTGATATATCATCTATCAGTAATTTTTTTTAACATATATAGCTCCCATTTTTAATTTATTATTCTGATAAAAAACGAGATTGATTCAATTATTGGATACACATCAATCCACACTCATTAGAATTTATTAGCATTTAGAATTAAATTCATAAAAACATATCATAAAAAAATAGGGTCCATTTCCTGGTCAGGTCAATAAGATCATGAAAGATTTTTTATTTATTTCTTATTTTACATAAAATGGATTTACCCGGATCAATACATGATTTTCTTTTAGTCTTTCTAGGATTGGTTATTATATTAGGAGGTTTAGGGGTGGTATTACTTACTAATACAATTTATTCTGCCTTTTCATTGGGATTGGTTCTTGTTTGTATATCTTTATTATATATTTCATCAAACTCCCATTTTATAGCGGCCGCACAGCTCCTTATTTACGTGGGAGCTATAAATGTTTTAATCATATTTGCTGTGATGTTTATGAATGGTTCAGCATCTTACAACGATTTTACTCTTTGGACCGTTGGGGATGGGGTGACTGCGATGGTTTGTGCAAGTATTTTTGCTTCACTAATTACTATTATTACAGATACGTCATGGTACGGTATTATTTGGACTACAAGATCAAACCAGATTATAGAACAAGATTTTTTAAGTAATAGTCAACAAATTGGGATTCATTTATCAACAGATTTTTTCCTTCCATTTGAACTCATTTCCATAATTCTTTTAGTTGCTTTGATAGGTGCAATTGCTATGGCTCGTCAGTAATAAATCGTTCGAACTAGCATAGTAATAAAAATAAAACTTTGTTGCGTGTTTCAATTCTATCAAAATCGAAAATTTTTTGTCAATATATTCTAACAATAAACTCTATTTATTTGATTTCTTTGTTCCACACTTGTTAGTTGCGTACTGTTTATATTCTAGTTAATAGAACCGGTTGAATTCTTGTTCATCTTGAAATGCATCGATATTGCTAAGGGGTTGATCAATGATGATCGAACATGTACTTATTTTGAGTGCCTATTTATTTTCTATAGGTATATATGGATTGATCACGAGTCGAAATATGGTTAGAGCCCTTATGTGTCTTGAACTTATACTGAATGCAGTGAATATAAATTTCGTAACATTTTGCGATTTTTTTGATAGTCGTCAATTAAGAGGAGACATTTTCTCAATTTTTGTTATAGCTATTGCAGCGGCTGAAGCGGCGATTGGACCAGCAATTGTTTCATCAATTTATCGTAACAGAAATTCTACTCGTATCAACCAATCGAATTTGTTGAATAAATAAGATTAATCATAGAAAGATAAATATCCCTCAAATGAAGGTTTTTACTATTTTTCTATATAAATTTAAAATTATAATATTAAAAAATTCCAATTAGTAGGTATGATGCGTAATCTATGATTATGGGCATGCTTGCGAAAACGTAACGTAATAAATCAAAGTATCTTGGCCCCTCTATCCTCTCTCATGAGCCGATCCAGAAGTAGATTAATTATAAAAATTCTGGTAAATCATTGATTCATCTGGTGTCTAAATATATGATTCATTTTACAAGTTTACTAGATCGAAAATTTATGGCGTTTAAAAATTAATAGATCCAATGTCACACTCAGTAAAGATTTATGATACATGTATAGGGTGTACTCAATGTGTCCGAGCCTGCCCCACAGATGTATTAGAAATGATACCTTGGGAGGGATGTAAAGCGAAACAAATCGCTTCTGCTCCCAGAACAGAAGACTGTGTAGGTTGTAAGAGATGCGAATCTGCCTGTCCAACCGATTTCTTGAGTGTTCGAGTTTATTTATGGCATGAAACAACTCGCAGCATGGGTCTAGCTTATTGATATGTTCCATAAAACTCCACGGGAATCCAGTTGATTTTTTTTTACCGACAAAAACCCGTACTAAAATAAAAAAAAAATCTATTAAAATTTATTGAGTACGGGTTTTTGTGTCTTTTTTGTCCAAGTGTATCTTGTCTTTACCACGAATGATTTTCCTTGGTTAACAATAATTGTTGTTTTTCCAATATTGGCGGGTTCCTTAATTTTCTTTCTTCCCCATAGAGGAAATAAGATTTTTAGGTGGTATACTTTATGCATATGTATTTTAGAACTCCTTCTAACCACCTATGCATTTTGTTATCGTTTTCAACTGGACGATCCATTAATCCAATTTGCGGAGGATTATAAATGGATCGATTTGTTTTATTGTTATTGGAGATTCGGAATAGATGGACTTTCTATCGGACCCATTTTACTGACAGGATTTATCACCACTTTAGCAACTTTAGCGGGTTGGCCAGTTACTCGGGATTCCCGATTATTCTATTTTTTAATGTTAGCAATGTACAGTGGTCAAATAGGATCATTTTCTGCTCGAGACCTCTTACTTTTTTTCATCATGTGGGAGTTCGAATTAATTCCTGTTTATTTACTCCTAGCTATGTGGGGAGGAAAGAAACGTCTGTACTCAGCTACAAAGTTTATTTTGTACACTGCAGGAGGTTCCATTTTTCTCTTAATGGGCGTTCTGGGTATCGGTTTATATGGTTCCAATGAACCGACATTAAATTTTGAAACATTAGCTAATCAACCATATCCAATAGCATTGGAAATAATATTTTATCTTGTATTTCTAATTGCTTTTGCTGTCAAATCACCGATTATACCTCTACATACATGGCTACCAGACACCCATGGAGAAGCACATTACAGTACTTGTATGCTTCTAGCTGGAATATTATTAAAAATGGGAGCATATGGGTTGATTCGGATCAATATGGAATTATTACCCCATGCTCATTCTATATTTTCTCCTTGGTTGTTGATAGTAGGCACAATACAAATAATCTATGCAGCTTCAACATCTCTTGGGCAACGTAATTTAAAAAAAAGAATAGCCTATTCCTCTGTATCTCATATGGGTTTCATAATTATTGGAATTTCCTCTATCACAGATACAGGAGTCAACGGAGCCATTTTCCAAATAATCTCTCATGGATTTATTGGCGCTTCACTTTTTTTCTTGGCAGGAACAAGTTATGATAGAATCCGTCTTGTTTATGTCGACGAAATGGGTGGAATAGCTATTCCAATGCCAAAAATATTCACGATGTTCAGTATCTTATCGATGGCTTCCCTTGCATTACCGGGCATGAGTGGTTTTGTTGCAGAATTAATAGTATTTTTTGGAATAATTACCAGCCAAAAATACCTTTTAATGCCAAAAATAATAATTATTTGTGTAATGGCAATTGGAATGATATTAACTCCTATTTATTCATTATCTATGTTACGCCAGATGTTCTATGGATATAAGCTATTTAATGCCCCAAATTCTTATTTTTTTGATTCGGGGCCGCGAGAATTATTTGTTTCTCTTTCTATCTTTTTACCAGTAATAGGGATTGGTATTTACCCGGATTTCGTTCTTTCATTATCAGTTGACAAGGTCGAAACTATTCTATCTAATTTTTTTGATAAATAGTTTACTTAAGATAATAAAAAATGAATTGTAAACCTAATTATTCCGAACCCTTTGAATCCAGATTGTAGTGATTCAAAGGGTTCTCGTCAGCTTACACGAAGTTTTCTTATATATAGTCCTACACCTAACTGTATTAGTCACGCCCTTTCTGCAATCCAATTAGAGGTTAAATGAACCATAACTATGTAACCCTATTCCTAAGAGATTAACCCCAAAATAGCATATCCAAATTATTAGAAACCCCATAGAAGCCACAATTGCCGAATTTTCACCTTGTAAATTTTCCCTTGTTCGCGTATGTAAATAAATCGCAAATATGGTCCAAGTAATAAATGCCCAAGTTTCTTTTGGGTCCCAATTCCAATATGATCCCCATGCCTCATTAGCCCATACTGCTCCTGAAAGAATACCTATGGTTAAAAAGATAAAACCTAGACTAATAACACGATAACCCCAATCATCCAATTGTTGAATCAATCGATACTTGTAATAATTCCTATGAGAAAGAAATGAAGTATTTTTTACAATATTGTTTATTTTATTTGTGTATTTGGTCTCATTAAAGTAAACTAACTCATTTAATTTTAATAAATGGTTGCTTTTATGAAGAATACTTATGTCTTTTCGAAATGTAATGACTAAAAGAGCTATTGATAATAATGATCCACATAAAAGAGCTGCATAGCCCAATACCATCATGCTTACATGCATCATCAACCATTGGGATTGTAAAGCAGGTACTAATATTGCGGATTGATGCATTTCAGTTAAAAGACCCGAAGTAGCAAAGCCTTGGGTAAAAATAGCACTTGGCGCGGTTATTGCGCTTAAATTATTTTTATGTTTTTGAAAATACGGAAGCATATTAATACTGGATAAACTCCACGAAAGAAAAATTAATGATTCATATAAATCACTTAATGGAAAATGTCGCGAATAAATCCACCGCGTGATTAATAATCCGGTTATACAGAAAAAGCTCGCTATCATGCCCTTTTCGGATGAATCATCTAGTCCTCCGATTTCATCCACTAATAAGGTTATAAAATATAGTGTAATTAAAATTGAAATAATAGAAAAGGATATATGAGTTAATATATGTTCGAAAGTCGAAAAAATCATATTATATATATTTAAGGGGGGAGTACCTTAATTATAATTTTAATTATAATTACGGAATGCAGGGAGTTTAATTTCTGGAATTACTTAATAGGACTTAGTCTACCTCTTTTATTTTAGAAGTTTTATAAGATAGATCCCATGCCGCCACTCGGACTCGAACCGAGATGCTCTAGCACTGCTTCCTAAGAGCAGCGTGTCTACCGATTTCACCATAGCGGCTTGCTCAAAATTATAATAACCTATTCATACTCAATCGTCGAGATTGAAGTAGTCAATTCATATTTAGGAACGATTAAAATGAAAAATTTAGGAATACAACGGCATTTAAATATGTGTTCACTAATAGAGTATATTTATCTGATTTTAGAATGTCAGTTATATTTAACTTAATAAAATAATAAGCTTACGCATAGTTTATCCTCTGTGGGAATAAGACTTTTTTGTTCTATCCCTAGATCCTAGATAGTTCTAGGGATAGAACAAAAAAGTCATTCAGTTCTTAATTCCGATTATGCCAATGTTTTATTATTTATTTGTCGGCACAAAAAAACTTTTAGAATTCCCGGTCGAAAGAGATTTCGATAATGAAAAAGCTTTTAACGCTGCCCAATATCCCTTCTTTTTCCAATAATTTTTACGAATCCGCTTTTTTGACATAGAAGTACGTTTTTTTGGAACTGCCATTCAAAAATCAAGAGATTACTCATTGTTATAGTTGGATGTGAAAGACATCTATCTAGTATTAATATAATATTAAATATTCAATAAAAACGAATCTTTATTTACTATTGATTATCCATCTAGTTCTTTATTTAGATAATACTACTTTGCTATAAAAAAGGCGAAAAAAGATTATATGTCATTAATTTTTTTTACATTTATATTACATATAATTAATAAATTATAACTTTCCGGACAAAAAAACGAATTCATACTATACTAATGGATTTCTTTATATCCTCATAGTAAAAGCTCTATAGCTATAGTATCCAACGTACTATAGAAATAAAATTGGTTAAAGTTAAAAAAGCTTTTTTTTTCTGGATCTCCCGAAATAGCTTTAAATATAGAACCATATTACTTAATAAATAATAAATAACTATTCACTTTGCACTAGTAAGGGTGATATCATTTAAGCAATTGTAACTTCTTGATTTGAACGATTTGGTAAAGAATAAGACTACTTAAGAAGATTAAATTTTGGTCTTGCATCTCTAATCTATATATATTTTTTTTCCTTTTTTTTTTTGCGAAAGAGAGAAGATCCGGTGAATCGGAAAGAATTAATTTAAAATTAAAAAGGTTTTTCTTATGGAACATACATATCCATATGCATGGATCATACCTTTCGTTCCACTTACAGTTCCTGTCTTAATCGGAGTCGGGCTTCTCTTTTTTCCGACGGCAACAAAAAATCTTCGTCGCATGTGGGCTTTTCCTAGTGTTTTATTATTAAGTATAGTTATGATTTGTTCTGCAGATCTGGCTATTCAGCAAATAAATAGCAATTTCATATATCAATATGTATGGTCTTGGACTATTAATAATGATTTTTCTTTAGAGTTCGGCCACTTGATCGACCCACTTACTTCTATTATGTTAATATTAATTACTACTGTTGGAATTCTGGTTTTGATTTATAGTGATAATTATATGTCTCATGATCAAGGATATTTAAGATTTTTTGCTTATATGAGTTTTTTCAATACTTCCATGCTGGGATTAGTTACGAGTTCAAATTTGATACAAATTTATATTTTTTGGGAATTAGTTGGAATGTGCTCATATCTATTAATAGGTTTTTGGTTCACACGACCTATTGCTGCAAATGCTTGTCAAAAAGCTTTTGTAACTAATCGTATAGGAGATTTTGGTTTATTTTTAGGAATCTTAGGTCTTTATTGGATAACAGGTAGTTTTGAATTTCAGGATTTGTTCGAAATATTCAATAACTTAAGTTATAATAATGATAATGCGTTTACTTTTTTAGTTTATAATTTATGCGTTTTTCTAGTATTTTCCGGTGCAATTGCTAAATCGGCACAATTCCCCCTTCATGTATGGTTACCTGATGCCATGGAAGGGCCTACCCCTATTTCGGCTCTGATTCATGCTGCTACGATGGTAGCAGCGGGAATTTTTCTTGTCGCTCGTCTTCTTCCTCTTTTCATAGGAATACCCTACATAATGAATTTTATATCTTTAATAAGTATAATAACAGTACTATTAGGAGCTACTTTGGCTCTTGCTCAAAAAGATATTAAGAGAAGTTTAGCCTATTCTACAATGTCTCAATTGGGTTATATGATGTTAGCTTTAGGTATGGGGTCATATCGAGCTGCTTTATTTCATTTGATTACTCATGCTTACTCTAAAGCATTATTGTTTTTAGGATCTGGATCAATTATTCATTCAATGGAAGCTATTGTTGGATATTCTCCAGATAAAAGTCAGAATATGGTTCTTATGGGCGGTTTAACAAAACATGTCCCAATTACAAAAACAGCTTTTTTATTAGGTACACTTTCTCTTTGTGGTATTCCCCCACTTGCTTGTTTTTGGTCCAAAGATGAAATTCTTAATGATACTTGGTTGTATTCACCACTTTTCGGAATAATAGCTTGTTCCACAGCCGGGTTAACTGCATTTTATATGTTTCGAATTTATTTACTTACTTTTGAAGGGCATTTAAATACTAATTTTCAAAATTACAGTGGAAAACAAATGGGAATGAGTCCGTTTTATTCAGTATCTCTATGGGGAAAAGAAGGCTTAAAAAAAAAATATATATATATAAGTTTATTAACTTTATTAATAATGAATAATAATGAGAAGGCTTCTTTTTTTTCTAAGACGGCATACCAAACCAAAATTTATAATATGGTAAAAACCATCAACCAACCCTTTATTATTCATTTAAAAACTTGTAAAAAAAAAAGTTTTTTATATCCCCATGAATCAGATAATACTATGTTATTCTCTTTGCTTGTATTGGTTCTATTTACCTTGTTCGTGGGATCCCTGGCACTTCCTTTGAATCAAGAAGGAATGGGTTTGGATATATTATCAAAATGGTTAACTCCGTCTATAAATCTTTTACATAAAAATTTGACTGATTCGGTGGATTGGTATGAATTTTTTTCAAATGCTATTTTTTCAGTCAGTCTAGCATGTTTTGGAATACTTATAGCATCCCTTTTATATAAGCCCCTTTATTCATCTTTACAAAATTTTAATTTTAAAAATGCATTTTTAAAAAAGGGTCAGACGCGCTTTTGGGAAGACAAACTAATAAATATAATATATAGTTGGTCATATAATCGTGGTTACATAGATGCTTTTTATGCAACATCTTTTACTAAGGGTCTAAGAGGATTAGCTGAATTAACTCATTTTTTTGATAGACGAGTAATTGATGGAATTACGAATGGCGTTGGTATTACGAGTTTCTTTGTAGGAGAGGGCATAAAATATATAGGAGGAGGGCGTATCTCTTATTATCTTTTCTTCTATTTATCTTTTGTCTCAATATTTCTTTATCTTATTTATCTTTTGTATTTGTATCAATAGTTATTTT